CTATACTATGTATTTGTATAGATCTTTCATATGTACAGATTTCTATATACAAGATCTAAATACAAGAAAAAATCGAAGACTAAACAACTTAATACTTTTGTTGTTTATTGTTGGATCCCTAGGATTAATTATGGATCCTTGGGATTGGTGGATCGTTTTCTATCCCGCAGTTTCAGGCCATAGATCAAGCCAAAGGAGGGGCCCCCATACTCACCTTGTATATTGTCTTTTTCATTTCATATTGCAATATAAACTTATTATTTGATTATATGATACGAGAATGAATTCCTCATTTCTAGTATAGGAAGAAACAACTATTTCTCTTTTCGATGAGAATTTGTTTTTGTACATGACACGAGAGAAACCTGTCTTTATATTTCTAATTGAGAAAAAGATTCTATCATAATATATATATTGAAGTGATACCCCAGATCCCCCCAAAAGAGAATTCTTTCTTTCAATACTCACTCGTTATTAGTTAACAATTCCAATGATCGGATCATATGCTTAATTCTGATAGGAAATACAATAGTAAAATGATTATTCATCGAATGACTATTCATCTATAATATTTTCATCAAATAGGGGGACAGGAAGACTCTATGAAAAAATGGTGGTTCAATTCGATGTTGTCTAAGAATAAGGACAAGTTAGAACATAAATGTGGGCTAAGTAAATCAATGGATAGTCTTAATGCTGTTGGACATACTGGTGGAAGTGAGGAGCCTCTTCTAAATGATACGGAGAAAAGCACTCCTAGTTGGAGTGATAATAGTAGTTATAGTTTCAGTAATGTTGATTATTTATTTGATATCAGGGATATTTGGAGTTTGATCTCTGATAACACTTTTTTAGTTAGGGATGGTAATGGTGACAGTTATTCTGTATATTTTGATATTGAAAATCAGATTTTTGAGATTGACAATAATAGTTTTTTTCTGAGTGAACTAGAAAGTTTTTTTTCCAGTTATTTGAATAGTAGGTCTAAGAGTAATAATCACTACTATTATCATTACATGTATGATATTCAATCTAGTTGGAATAATCATATTAATAGTTGCATTGATAGTTATCTTCGTTTTGAAGTCAGTATTCATAGTTACATTTTTGGTGGTACCGACAATTACAGTGACAGTTACATTTCTAGTTTCATTTGTACTGAAGGCGTAAGCGGAAGTGAAAGTAGGAATTCTAGTAGAAAAACAGGTGGTAACAGCCGTGATTTCAATATAAGAGGAAGATCTAATGATTTTGATATAAATAAAAAATACAGAAATTTATGGGTTCAATGCGAAAATTGTTATGGATTAAATTATAAAAAATTTTTTAGGTCAAAAATGAATATTTGTGAACAGTGTGGATATCATTTGAAAATGAGTAGTTCAGATAGAATCGAACTTTTGATTGATCCGGGCACTTGGGATCCTATGGATGAAGATATGGTCTCCACGGACCCCATTGAATTTCATTCCGAGGAGGAACCTTATAGAGATCGTATCGATTCTTATCAAAGAAGGACAGGTTTAACTGAAGCTGTTCAAACAGGCATAGGTCAACTAAATGGTATTCCCATAGCAATTGGGGTTATGGATTTTCGGTTCATGGGGGGTAGTATGGGATCTGTAGTAGGCGAGAAAATCACCCGTTTGATCGAGTATGCTACTAATCGATCTCTACCCGTCATTATTGTGTGTGCTTCTGGAGGAGCACGCATGCAAGAAGGAAGTTTGAGCTTGATGCAAATGGCTAAAATATCTTCTGCTTCATATAATTATCAATCAAATAAAAAGTTATTCTATGTATCAATTCTTACATCTCCTACAACTGGTGGAGTAACTGCCAGTTTTGGTATGTTGGGAGATGTTATTATTGCTGAACCCAATGCCTACATTGCTTTTGCGGGTAAAAGAGTGATTGAACAAACATTGAATAAAACAGTACCCGACGGTTCACAAGCGGCTGAGTATTCATTCCATAAGGGCTTATTCGACCCAATCGTACCGCGTAATCTTTTAAAAGGTGTTCTGAGTGAGTTATTTCAGCTCCATGGTTTCTTTCCTTTGAATAAAAATTCAAAAAAAAAAAATATCGAAAGAAAATGAAAATAAATATAGAATAGAAGCGATTTCTATGTCTACTATGTCTACCAAGAACTCCCATTTTTTACTAGGAATCCTTTTTGTTGGATTGAATTAGTTTAGTTAGAGTCGCGAACTTATATTATCTCTTTAATTTTAATAAAAAACTTTCTATTTTATTAGAAAGATAGATAGAAAGAATATAAGGATGGGAGAATAATAAAATTTCTTAAAGCGGAATATCATACATATTCGTGTAGAAAGATGAATAGGTACACTTCATTTAGTTCTCATTCCTTGCACTTATTAACTACTTAATATTATTTATAATAGTTTATAATAGATATACTTATCATAAGATATCCTTATAATAGGTACAAATATTAAATCGAGGTACCCATTCTATGACAGATCTTAACTTACCCTCTATTTTTGTCCCTTTAGTGGGTCTAGTATTTCCGGCGATTGCAATGGCTTCTTTATTTCTTCATGTCCAAAAAAATAAGATTGTCTAGATCCGATGGGACCAAATTTCATCAATTTATTTCAACACTGAATCATAATACAGATATTTATTTGGTACCAAAAACTGTTTAGTGTAATATGGTACGATATGTGGCTTTTTCCGAACACAAATGAAAGAATTGTTATGCATGCGAATGCATGATATCTGCATAAATGCAGTTATATGCGGGCATATCTGGTTAAAAAGGCTCGGCGAATATTTTTATAATAGAAAGTCAATGTATCTAACCAATTACTCCTAATGGTTCATATCAGAATAGTGCTAGTTGATGAAAGTTACTTCGGCATCAAGAAGAAAAGGAAAGTCAAATTTTTTTTTCTCAATTCCAATCGAATGCAACGGGATCTAGTATAGTATGAACTGGCGATCAGAACATATATGGATAGAACTTATAACAGGGTCTCGAAAAGCTAGTAATTTTTGCTGGGCCTGTATCCTTTTTTTAGGTTCATTAGGATTCTTAGTGGTTGGAACTTCCAGTTATCTTGGTAGGAATCTGATACCCGGATTTCCATCTCAGCAAATCGTTTTTTTTCCACAAGGGATCGTGATGTCTTTCTATGGGATCGCGGGTCTATTCATTAGTTCCTATTTGTGGTGCACAATTTCATGGAATGTCGGTAGTGGTTATGACCGATTTGATAGAAAAGAAGGAATAATGTGTATTTTTCGTTGGGGATTCCCCGGAATAAATCGTCGCATCTTCCTTCGTTTCTTTATGAAAGATATCCAATCAATCAGAATGGAGGTTAAAGAAGGTCTTTTTCCTCGTCGTATTCTTTATATGGAAATCAGAGGCCAAGGAACCATTCCCTTAACTCGTACTGATGAGAATTTGACTCCACGAGAAATTGAGCAAAAAGCGGCGGAATTGGCCTATTTCTTGCGCGTACCAATTGAAGTATTTTGAAATGAACCGAACGAAGAATGAATGTTTTCTCCGCATAATGGAAGGAGCTTGCTAATTTCCTTTTTAATACAATTGAAGTTTCCTCAGAATATTCATTTGAGCAAAACATGTTAGATTCTGTTTCCTCGGTCCGTTGGCACAACAACCCGCATAGAATAAAACAAAAGTAGGAGAACGTATATGGAACAACTATAATAAATATAATAAACAATAAGAGGAAATTTTTTTCTATACCAAAACCGTTTTGTATGCGTATAGGGCCCAACTCGATTCTTTTATACTAGTAAAAAGTCTAATAAGTCTAATCTAAGTATGAATTCATCAAATATCCGAATATGTATTTCGTAATTTCGTAATACAGAATTCATCTTTTTAGGTTAGGCCTCAGATTTGGAATTGATACCGTATTCCTGCGCTATGGTTAGACGGTACAACATTTCGAAAAAATTAATGGAATTGATCCGGGAGGGTTTTTCGTCTTGAAATCCGAATAATATTCTTCGAGTAGGTTTTTCGAGTATTTATCGAAAGGAACAAATGAAGATGAAATTCGTTCGAATTTGCCCAATCGAGATATCCCGAAATCCAAAACTAAAATACTATATATATATATTATTTCTTATTTTATTTCGTAAATTTGCTTTTTTTCATCCGAAAAGGGGCCTTTATTCTATTTCTATATTCCTTCTAGATCTAAGGACTCAATTATTATACAAAAATAGGAATAGAATAGATCCATAGGTTCGATACCTTGTTATAGAACTTGTGCTTTAGAGAAATATCAGATCAGATGGAGTTGACAAAGGAAGCAGTTCATTACCAATTCACAGATAGAAAATGAAAAAAAAGAAAGCATTGACTTCCCTCCCATATCTTGCATCTATAGTATTTTTGCCCTGGTGGGTCTCTCTCTCATTTCAAAAAAGTCTGGAACCTTGGATTATTAATTGGTGGAATACTAGGCAATCCGAAACTTTTTTGAATGATATTCAAGAGAAAAATGTTCTAGAAAAATTCCTAGAATTAGAAGAACTCTTCTTGTTGGACGAAATGATAAAAGAATACCCGGAGACACATATACAAAAGTTTCGTATAGGAATACACAAGGAAACGATACAGTTGGTCAAAACAGACAATGAATATCATCTCCATATCATTTTGCATTTTTCGACAAATATAATCTGTTTCGCTATTCTAAGTGGTTATTTTATTCTGGGTAATGAAAAGCTTGTCATTCTTAATTCTTGGGTTCAGGAATTCTTCTATAACTTAAGTGACACAATAAAAGCTTTTTCGATTCTTTTAGTTACTGATTTATGGATCGGATTTCACTCGACCCACGGTTGGGAACTAATGATTGGTTCGATCTACAATGATTTTGGATTGGCTCATAACGACCAAATTATATCTGGTCTTGTTTCCACTTTTCCAGTTATTCTAGATACAATTGTGAAATATTGGATCTTCCGTTTTTTAAATCGCGTATCTCCTTCGCTCGTAGTCATTTATCATTCAATGAATGAATGAAGAACTTATTTGATCTCCGGATATCAATCAAAATTTTTCTTTGCGTATAAAGAAAGCATTTTACTAATTTTCTTTATACTTCTACCTCTTCAAGGTATTCGTCCTATTTTAGTAGAATTATTTCGGTACAATGGCAGACTCGCAGATAGGGAACTATACTAGCCACCTATCTAATTTATTGTAGAAATTTCTGGATCAATGATTGGATCATGCAAAATAGAAATACTTTTTCTTGGGTAAAGGAACAGATGACTCGATCTATTTCTGTATCGATCATGATATATGTAATAACTCGAACATCTATTTCAAATGCGTATCCCATTTTTGCGCAGCAAGGTTATGAAAATCCACGAGAAGCAACTGGGCGAATTGTATGCGCCAATTGCCATTTAGCTAATAAGCCTGTGGATATTGAAGTTCCGCAAGCTGTACTTCCCGATACTGTATTTGAAGCAGTTGTTCGAATTCCTTATGATAAGCAACTGAAACAAGTTCTTGCTAATGGTAAAAAAGGGGCTTTGAATGTAGGGGCTGTTCTTATTTTACCCGAGGGATTCGAATTAGCCCCTCCCGATCGTATTTCTCCCGAGGTGAAAGAAAAGATAGGAAATCTGTCTTTTCAGAGTTATCGTCCCAATAAAAGAAATATTCTTGTGATAGGTCCTGTTCCAGGTCAGAAATATAGCGAAATCGTCTTTCCCATTCTTTCCCCCGACCCTGCTACGAAGAAAGATGTTCACTTCTTAAAATATCCCATATATGTAGGAGGGAACCGGGGAAGGGGTCAGATTTATCCTGATGGGAGCAAGAGTAACAATACGGTTTATAATGCTACATCCGCGGGTATAGTAAGCAGAATAGTACGTAAAGAAAAAGGAGGATATGAAATAACCATAGTTGATGCATCGGATGGACACCAAGTGGTTGATATTATACCTCCAGGACCAGAACTTCTTGTTTCAGAGGGTGAATCCATCAAGCTTGATCAACCATTAACAAGCAATCCTAATGTAGGGGGATTTGGTCAGGGAGATGCAGAAATAGTGCTTCAAGATCCATTACGCGCCCAAGGCCTTTTGTTCTTCTTGGCATCTGTTATTTTGGCACAAATTTTTTTGGTTCTTAAAAAGAAACAGTTTGAAAAGGTTCAATTATTCGAAATGAATTTCTAGATCCAGAGATTCCTTACCATCAAGTTGGTAAAAAGCGCGGAATTCTTGTCAATCAATACAATTAAATATGTATGATCAAAAAATTCTGTAAATACCTCTGCTTGCTTTGTTTATACTGCTTTTTCGGGATGTATGGAATTCATTACTTCTATCCCATTCCTAGCACTAGACAATAGGCATATAAAACCAAAGGAAGAGGATACAAGACAAGGACGGGATAAATGAAAGGAGCAGATACTTCTAGGAGGGATTATAAGTCTTCCTAATCCTCCATTCGACACAAGAAAAAGGACTTTTATCCTCTCTTGTGTCGTTTTGTATCGAAATAATAATGATTTTTATCTTGTTCGTCAAAGATTACTATTTATTCTTTTCCGGGTCTATCGAAATTCCTTTGTTTAGATTCAGATTCATAAGAAGTAGTAGACAAAAAAGGGTTAGGGGGGATAATTCATTGAGCAAATGAAACTTCTTCCATTATTTTTAATTAAATTCAACTTAATAACTATAACTTAAACTTATTTATATTTAGAAAATCAATTTGAAAATAAAGGAAAAATTCTTCAAACAAAAAAATTTTGACTTTGACTCTTTTGGTTGAAAAGCGGATTAAATTCGATTTTTACGCATATCCAAATTCTTATTTTTGATTTCATCACAGTTTTTTTTTGTCTTTTTATAGAGTAAGGTTTTATTAGTTTAGTATAGAAATGATTTGCAGGATGTCTCATCCGTTTAAATACATAACATACAAATTGGAAAGTCATCCAGTCAACATAATCAAAATATTCTATTCGTAGAAATGACAAAAAGGATCCTTTTCTCTGATTTTTCAAACCACTCTATTCCTTCTTTCTTATGATGTTTTTGAACAATGGAATTGAATCAATTTCTATTGATTGATTTATGGGCTCTGTCGTTCCTCCATAATATTCACTTTTACGAAGCAACAAGAAAGAGGGAATCAATCGATTTTCTGGATAATCCAATATTATATGGAATAGATCAAAGCCTCGCCTCGCTCTAAGAGTAAGAGAGTAAGAACTCAGCGGTAAGATACCGCTGAGTTCTTACTTTTTCATGTCTACAGTCTGGTTCATCTGATTACTACAGAGATGAACCCAACCCGGAATATGAACCGTAAAAGAAAATACCTATTAAACCGATCACAGGAATACCAGTTACAGTACCTATCAGCCAAAGAGGAATCCTTCCAGTAGTATCGGCCATTTCCCCCACTTTCCTCCACATTTCATCAAGTGGTCGTGCTATAGACAAAAACAGTCA